GTTTAACATTTCCGGAAAGACCACCTATTTGTTCGTTTACGAGGTTCGGCACGAAATCATAAATAAGCTCTACCGACGATTGCCAAGCATTTGGTACTGAGTTTCCTCCTCCGTTTTTAGTAACAAAATGAACCAGAAGTAGGACCAAACTGAGAGTTAGCAGCATAAACAAAGAAGGATTTGTGAATGAGAAATACAAGTTTCCTATATTCATAGGAATCAATGGTAGAATGGCAAATTGCTCAAGTGGGCTGTTGGGCGTAATCGTAAGAAACACTTTCAATTTCTTTCAGAACCTGTAGTTCCGCTTCTTGCTCTAAAAATGAAGAAAGACTTGTAAGAAATCGCCGGTTGGGTTGGTCCAACCAAGAAAGACATGGGGCGTAATCTTTTCTTACGATATTTAGAGTTGGATGAAAACAGCGCCCCTAAAGGCCTTCTCAACTGTCTTTTCTACATGTTTACCAGGCATTGGCATTGAAGTAGGCAAGGCCAATCCGTCTGTTAATTCTAGGTCAAAAGCGAGTGTAAAATATGTCTTTCTCGTCCTAAGCCCTAAAAGTGCTTCCGCCTTACCTGGAGTTGAAGTTACCGTTGGAGGCCTTTGAGTTCCAGTCTCAGTAGTGGTCTTCCCTATATGTACAGAGGAGTAGTCGCGAGTGTCAGAAAAAAGTGCTTTTATCCAGCCGAGCCTGTTCCATCAAGTGATTTTAGGCAAACTGATTCTAGGGCTCACGATAAGATATACATTTTTTCCTTAGGGGGGATATAGCTTTTATTCCCATTGTAGGAAGGAGGAGTTTCTTAATTCCATTTTTCTGCTATTCCCATTGAAGCAGTAGTTGAAGTAGTGGCATTCCAAATAGAAATATTTGTAGAAGTGCTCCTAATGGCCATTGCTAAGTCCGCAAGTAGGTCAGTTATAGATTTATTTTCTTTCCAAGCGTTCCAAGGGAGGGCTAGATCAAGCGCATCTCGTGTTGGAGAAAAAAGGGCATCCAATGCTTCTGCCATCGAAAAAGGTTAAGACCCGCAGTGGGAGGATTTCTCGCAGGGAATTCTGTCACATCCCTATAGCCGGAGTCCGTCGTTGGAGTTTCTTTGCCCTTTCCCTTTATAGACAATGAAAGTGTCCCTTCATCTCGACTAGTCCTTCCTTTTTATTGCCGTAGCAGTCCCGCTAACGGTAGTCCCTGCCCCTCATGTTGCTGTGCCAGTTTCCCTGCCAGGGAGAAAGCCTTTTTATTTTCATGTGATCAAGCTAGTTCAATCAAGTTATTTTAGGCCAGCTGCCAATTTCCTTGCGAGACACAATGTCTATACGAGGTTTCCCTAGTCGGTAAGAGTTTCTTTTCGGAATGGAGTGATCCCTAGGGAGTAAAAGGTTCCATGGATATAGGAGGTTTTTTACATACCTATCCATATCCATTCCTTCTGCTTTCTTTTCCGCCTTTTGAAGGTATGAGTACGTTACAGCCCTCTAGTGTCAGGGTGTAAGGGAGAGAGGAAGTGAAGTACTCTATGGAATCTGGGTTCGAGCGAGTGTAAGTGCTTCGCTTGTTACGTTACAGCCAGTAAAGAAGAAAGCCTTTGAGAATCCTCTTCAAGTACATCAAAACAGTGAAAGCCAGCAGTCGTAGGGTAATTTATAATTGATCTAGTTTAGTCCTGTAGAAGATATTGGCTTATTCGATAGCTTAAGAGAAGATCTTAGAGTGAGGGAAGACATTTACATTATATAGTAATCTGGGAATGAAATTTGCTTAGTATCTACTAAGGGGATTTCGAGCCTGCAAAAATCTATGTGAACAACTAGGGGCCCCTATTTAGCGATTACTAAGGATCGATTGCTAAGAGCACTTTTAGATCAGCTAGCTTCTTATACTTTTTCTTATTATTCCTAAGCTCTTCTAAGAGAGTGGATCTCCTGAGTCTTCTTCTTAAGTACTTCCCGCTTGTGGGAATGTCAGTGTTTGTGGTTTCCTTTTTTAGTGGGCCAAATGAAGAAAGAGGTCCGGTCGAGCTTCTTTCTCCTGCAGGCCAGAATTTATAGTTCTCTAGTGGAGGCGAGCCAGGGCCAGTGACAGTGCCGGGGGAATATAAAGATTTTTAGTCCCTTTTTTTGAATTCCCTTTAGTAAGCGCCCTTTTATAAGCGAGTATGAAGTAAGCCCTGAACCTGAAGTGCTCTTTCTTCCTTGGTAGGTCAGCCGTTGACGAGACTTAGTTTAGGGCAATTTCTTTTTTTTTTCAAGCCTTTCAAGCTGTAATAATTTACCCAGGCAAGGAGGAATTCAATTGAAATCCATTTTCTTTCTAGTAAGCTAGGGCTTAGTAAGCAAATCAAAGGAGTCGTCAAGCTGGGGCAAGTCAAGTTAGTTTTTAGCAGTATCGATTAAGCCTGCAGTCTCTCAAAGCAGTATCAGCGAGGTTAAGCACTAGGTAAAAGGCAGCTAGGGCTCAAGTTTAGTTTCTTAGCAAGTCATCAGACAGAAAAGGTTAGGGCAGCTGGGGAATTAGTTGAAGTGCAAGCATCTCTTGTAAAAGGAGAATCTCTTCCAGTCTATCCAATTGCATAAGGCCATCCGCATCGAATGGGAGTTCTCTTTCTTAGGGACTCTTCCCACTTTAGAGTTTCCTAATATGTGTTTAAGAAGTCCCTAATCTATTCTATCAGTACTACTAGCGAGCTAACATGCTAACAGTAGTTAAAAACAGGTCTTTATTAAGCTCCCCTTTTTACCTAGCATAATTAAAAAAAAAACTAACAGGCTTAGAAGACTAGCAGTTCTACTAATAGGATAAGAGTGAGTTGGCAAAGGCTATTCTTCTCATTCCTTCCCTTGATCTGACAGTGCTAAGTAAGAAGGGCCTAAAGAACATTACCAGTAATCCGAGGCAAGCGCATAAGAGAGCTAGCTTGTATAAGAGTCATAAGAGGACTAAGAATAAGAAAGGTCCAACTCGTACTAAGACTATCGGTACTACTCTTCCTAAATTCCTAACGTGGAAAAGGTGTCTACTATGTTTACCGTTTCTAACAGAAAGACCAGCTCTCCCCTTAGTCTAAATAGCTAGATAATCTCCCGGCCAATGGGCAAGCTAGTTCTATAGCAAAATAAGTAGTCTTTCAAGCAAGCTATGGATAAGAGGGATAGGTCAAAGGTAAAGGACCTAAGCTATTTTATTTTAGATTTTAAGCCAGTTCAATTCCTTTTCCCATTGATCCTCTTGCAGAAGAAAAGCTAAACCCATCTAGCTCTAGTAGTAAGCGCATCGAGTGAGCGAGCAAACCCAATTGGAGTTCTAAGCTAAGCCCCTTATTTCAATGTCATGCCAGCCGAGCCAGTAGACGTCTTAAGATAAGCTCTTCCTGTTGCAGTGTCTGTTGTAGTTTCTGGGAGTTATGTTCCAGCCTTTACAATTGCAATTGCTAGACCAGAAAGTGCTTTGCCCACTATTTACATTATAGGAAAATTGGATAGTGCTCTTGCCCCTAGTCCTATTGTGGGAGTAGGAGTCTTTCCTCTGGCCGTTGAGAGTTCAGCCATTGGAGTGCTTCGTAGGCAGTGCTTTCTCTTAGTTTGAAGGCTCTAGAGCAAGAAAAGAGGTAGGCAAGCATATCTTATTTAAAAAGGCTAGTTTTCAAGCTCTTAGATTTCTTATTTATTTCGGCAATGAATGAAGTAAGTAAGCAAATGATAGAGCTTAGTCTCTCTTTACTTTGATTAGCCCCTACTAGCGTAGTATGAGTTCTACGTTAGTAAACGAAGAATTGGGTGATATAAAATCCTCTTTTTTTTTTCGATTTAAGGGCAGTGAAGCAGTGGTAGATCACAGTGAAGCAGCGGCAGATCGCCGAAATGGATTCGTAATGGTTGATTGATGAACCTCATAAAAGAACCGTTTTGCACGATTCTTCGACTCCCATCTGAAACCATTAGACTCCGAACGTGTTGGAAATAAAAGAAGAAAAACCCTTACTAGCATGAAAGCGTGAGTCAGCTTCCCGGTAGGTCGTGCTATGACACCGGCACCAACAGTAGATGAACGTAGTCAAATACTTTTTTACTATCTTTCTGATTAATCTCATTCATGTTGGAATAACCTTCGGAAGATGCTTCCAAGGGCCTAGATAGAAAACTCCACGGTTTCGGGGGACTATACCACATAAAAACGAAGGGGTTCCGACTCCCACTCGGGTTCCATCAGCGGATTAAGTTAGGTTGAGACCTCCATCGATTTGAGTTTTCATACGGCTTTCAGGCACAGCAAGATCTGAGTGAGCTGCATCTGGTTAATCGCCTAAGTAAGTAGTATCTAACTCCGAAGGGGAAAGCCCTAATTGTTCCGATCTATAACCACTGGAGGCCTATGATCGAGCTACTTCTGCTCCTACACCTTCTTCAATTGAGCTGTCATAGAATAGTTCTTTCTCGACGAAATGGAAATAGGGTCTACCGGGAAGCTGGTTTAGGATGTCTTTGCATTCCCACCACTATCGAGTCGAGTAAGAAAACAGCATGCTAAGAGCCGTGAGTGGCTTACTAGACTCCTTTCGAGGGTTGACCGCCTAAGCTTTGAAATAGAGCTTCTCGCACATGCCTCGACGTCGTCCTTTTGCATCCATCTAATCGTCCAGCTACAGATTTGAATGCAAAGAGTAAGGCGAAGCGGTAGAAAAAAGGCACTTTATGAGGGCGAGCAAGTCATGAGATCAGCATTATAACGGGCGTTTATGCGTCACTTCGAGTCTCAACAGGCCCCTCGCGCAGTTCTTCTGAATTTCTAATAGTTTTCAAGATCCTCTGTTTTCGATTATCTAATAAATCACTTAACACTCTCTTTCCAAAAAAAATCAACACACCAAGTACTACGCTTAGATTTATTAGATTTGTTGCAAAAATATCGGTATTAAACCCGAAACTCCCGGCGGATGGCCAATAACCCAAGGAAAGGAAAGAATCGGTTACATTTTTCATACGATCTCCTCTTTCTTAT